TGTCTTTTCTTTTAACAATAAAAAAAGATTTTTTATCCATCGAACCCCGAAGGAAGATCTTTCTTTGATGAAACGTTTTCTATTTTTTTTTTTTCTATTGTTTTTATAATTGATCAGGCATACCTATACTGCAATAAGATGAAGACTGCAATACTATGAATGACTCGCTATTTACTCGTTTTCTAGGTCATAATCATAAGATTCTTTAGGAGAGATGGCCGAGTGGTTCAAGGCGTAGCATTGGAACTGCTATGTAGGCTTTTGTTTACCGAGGGTTCGAATCCCTCTCTTTCCGTACCTTCCTTCACCTAATTCACGAACATTACTCACTGAAATGTATCAAATAAAATAAGAACAATTACCGGTCACTTACCTTTTTGGATCGAATTTTAAAGATTCGAATTTGCTCTATTTTCCAATTGTGGAAAACTGGGGAAATTCCCTTGGTTGACCCCGGTAAGAGAATGGGGATTTGTTGTTGTTGTTGTTGGAACTTCCATTTTATGGATGGAATTTTTTATATTTTTTGAAAAGGCTTTTTCGCGGACTCCTCGTTCATTTACCCAACCGTCGGTTGGGTAAATGCCTTTCAGTTTTTCGATGATCAAATATTTTATTTATAATTGAATTAATTATTGAATAACCTGCTTTTTTGGCTAAGTTTGCTCATTGCTGGGTTGATAAAGAAGTAAGCGTTTCAACGGGCTCTCCCAAAATCGTTTGGGCTTGATTTCCGGGCATCTTGGCGACGGCACTCTCCACCTCGTAGAGCTGAGGAAATTCTATGTCTCTATAAAATAGAGAATCTATCCATGACTGACAATTATAATCAAACTCACGTAGTAAGTTAAGCAACTCATGTAGTTCTTGATCTACATAGAATCTAAACCAAAATTAGAAATTCGGTTCTAATTTGACGAATGAATGGAATGGGAGATAGTTTATTCTCCTATTCGCGCATACACGCACCATCTGTATCCTGCTGTGTTGGACCCTCATCGCCATCCGTTTCATGTCTTTTGACAATTCCTCTCGTTCTTCTCGGATGCTCTTTTGAGCGAGCCGATCTTCAAGGGGTTCGATCCGGGCTAGGGGGAACCAAGGCTTAGTCCTGGATTGTGGCTCCCCGCGGCCAAAACCTTCGGTGAGAATCCAAACACTAAGCTGATATAACCAAAAGAAATAAAAATCCATTTTTCTAATAGATTTATTTTTTTTTTTCAATTAAAATGACATTCATTACTATAACGATACGAAATCGTCTAGTAAATTTAGGAGGATACTTCATTGAAACCTCCTAAAATTTGTATTTTTCGATTACTCGATTCTATTTATTACTTTATGATATATATGATATATCGAATTACGATTTTTGAATTGGAAATTTACATTAATGAAAAATTAGGGCTATACGGACTCGAACCGTAGACCTTCTCGGTAAAACAGATCAAACTTATTATTATCAAAATGATTCGAACTGTTTCAAAGACCCAACGTGCATTTTTTTTTTGCATTGGGCTCTTTCATCAACTGATATAAATATCAGCGAGTCCGCCATCCTTTTTCTTAACAGAAAGATAACGAGATGGCTCCGCGTGCTCTGACTCTTTATTTTTATTCAGTAGCAATACCAAAGTGTTTCAAAAAAGAGTTATCTTGACGTAGGTCTGCCTTCGGCCTATATCAACCTAAGTTAAATGGAGTCTCTATCGCTCTGCCCAAAGCATCAAATATGAAACTTCATACACCTTCAAGTTCATAGGACAAAAAGAGATTTTTTTGAGGTACTTATACTCATTATGCCTAGCATTGAATGGACTGAATATTCACCTTATCAATTATCAAATCAATGATGGGTTCTATTTCTTGGCGCCTAAATTGGGACCTCAATTGGACCAACCAACCATTTGTCAGGCTATTGTTCTCTTGTTCCTTCGAATCCATGGAGTAAGACGTCGACTTTTTACTAAGATAAATTCTGTTGATTACATGATGGACTCCTCTGAAAAAACATTGGCGCGCGTGTAAACGAGGTGCTCTACCAACTGAGCTATGGCCCTTGTGTTTGTGATAAATATTTTATCATTATATAAATTCTTGTCAAGGTGAGTATTGCATAATCTGATATGATAGCTCTCTGATCTGTTTCCTGTCAAGGGTATTGCTTAGAAATAAGATTCCATCTATAATCTATCAATGTGACGGGTTCCTTTTTTTTTTCTTTATGATAATAAATGACCTACTTAACCCAGCGGTTAGAGTATTGCTTTCATACGGCAGGAGTCATTGGTTCAAATCCAATAGTAGGTAGAACTTATTAGATACCGCACAGCCAATGGTATCTAATAAGTATTTCTACCCACCTTCTTTTTTTGATTTATTTTGTATCTTTTCCATACCCTACTACTTCTTATTTTTTCTATTTTTTGAGTTGTTTCTTGTTGCACCAAAATCTGATTACACTTGATTGGATTCAATCGGTAGAATCCAAATAGAATATGGTGTATAATCAAAATTGATTTTTCTTTATTCTTCTATATTCTATTCGGACGCACCAACAACTAGTTATAAAATTGTATTGATAGCCTCGACTCGCGTCCTAGCTCGTCGGAGAGCTAAATTTGCCTCAATTGTTTGTCTCTTGCCTTCAGCGCTACTTAAATTAGCTTCAGCTATTTCAAGAGTTTGTTGAGCTTCTTGCGGATCAATGTCACTGCCCCTCTCTGCATCATTTACTAAAATGGTTATTTCATTATTGCCTATTCTAGCGAAACCGCCCATCAGAGCTATTGTTAACCATTGGTCGTTAAGACGTATTCTCAAAATTCCTATATCTACAGCCGTGGCAATAGGTGCGTGATTTGGTAATACACCAATTTGGCCGCTATTAGTCGATAAAATTATTTCTTGCACTTCCGAATCCCAAACAATTCGATTAGGGGTCAGTACACATAGATTTAAGGTCATTTCTTCAATTTGCTCTCCACATCTAAGTTCATAGCCTTCGCGGTAGCTTCATCGATATTACCTACCAAATAAAAGGCCTGTTCCGGAAGACCATCTAATTCCCCGGAAAGGATCAGTTGAAAACCCCTAATTGTTTCTGTTAGACCAACATATTTTCCTGGAGAACCGGTAAAAACTTCTGCTACGAAGAAGGGTTGTGATAAGAAACGCTCAATTTTTCGTGCTCTTGCTACGGTTAAACGATCCTCTTCGGACAATTCGTCCAACCCAAGGATAGCTATAATGTCCTGAAGTTCTTTGTAACGTTGTGAAGTTTGCTTAACTTTTTGCGCAGTTTCATAATGTTCCTCACCAACAATTCTAGGTTGGAGCATAGTTGATGTTGAATCTAAAGGATCTACTGCTGGATAGATACCTTTTGCAGCGAGTCCTCTTGATAGTACGGTAGTAGCATCTAAATGCGCAAATGTTGTGGCAGGAGCGGGGTCCGTCAAATCGTCCGCAGGTACATAAACGGCTTGAATAGAAGTTATGGATCCCTCTTTGGTAGAAGTAATTCTTTCTTGCAAAGAACCCATTTCTGTACTAAGAGTGGGTTGATAACCTACAGCGGAAGGCATTCTTCCTAATAAAGCGGATACTTCGGATCCTGCTTGGACGAAACGAAAAATATTGTCGATAAATAGAAGTACGTCCTGTTCATTAACATCCCGGAAATATTCCGCCATGGTTAGGGCAGTCAAGCCAACTCTCATACGAGCTCCCGGCGGTTCATTCATCTGACCATAGACTAGAGCGACTTTTGATTCCGCAATATTTTGTTCATTAATCACCCCAGATTCTTTCATTTCCATGTAAAGATCATTTCCTTCACGAGTGCGTTCGCCCACTCCGCCAAATACGGATACACCTCCATGAGCTTTTGCAATGTTGTTGATCAATTCCATGATGAGTACGGTTTTACCCACTCCGGCCCCCCCGAATAGCCCGATTTTTCCTCCACGACGATAAGGAGCTAAAAGATCCACTACTTTAATCCCCGTTTCAAAAATAGATAATTTTGTATCTAACTGTATAAAGGCAGGCGCAGATCTATGAATAGGAGATGTTGTGCGAGTATCTACAGGACCCAAATTATCAACAGGCTCTCCAAGAACGTTGAAAATTCGTCCGAGAGTCGCCCCACCAACTGGAACACTTAGAGGAGCTCCTGTATCAATCACTTCCATTCCTCTCATCAGACCATCTGTAGCACTCATAGCTACAGCTCTAACTCGATTATTTCCTAATAATTGCTGTACCTCGCAAGTTACATTAATTTGCTGGCCAACCGTATCTTGACCTTTAACTACCAAAGCGTTGTAAATATTAGGCATCTTGCCCGGTGGAAAGGATACATCCAGTACCGGACCAATGATTTGAGCAATACGCCCCAGGTTTTTTTCTTCAAGAGCGGAAACCCCAGGACCCGAAGTAGAAGTAGTAGGATTGATTCTCATAATAATAAAGTATTATATGTCGAAATTTTTTTTGCAAACAAAAATAAAAAAATGTCCGATAGCAAGTAGATCGGTTAATTTAATAAGAAATGGGAATTAGTACTCGATTTCGTTGGTACTATCCAACCGAATCCAATTCAATTGTTTACTCATTCAATGAGTGCATTTTCAAACTTAACCAACCCATTTTTAAAAATAAATATAAATATATTATTAATATATATCAAAGTAGATGAATAAGAATTAAGAATTATATATGCGGAGATGTTGTATTTCTCTATCATTATAGACAATCCCATTCATATTATCTATGGAATTCGAACCTAAACTCTATTTATGATTCATCATTTTTATGACATTGGCCGTTGTTTCTTATTTCATCATTTCTATTTACACTTATTTATTCTTTGAATAAAGAATAAAAAAATAAATCAAATTATTTATACCTTTTTGTTGATTGAAAAATTCTGCATATTCATATTACTATTCTATTTACTATTCTATTTTCACATCTAGGATTTACATATACAACTA